TTTTTTTGTTTTTGTTGTGATTTGAATTTGATATAGGGAACTTAAGAAATCTTGATTTGAATCATTGCATTTTGTTTTACTCTTGTTCTTTCTTTTTCTTTATCCAGGAGATGATCCCCCCAAAACAGGTATGAAAGCTATAATTGTAAACCACGATCAAATCTATGGAAGCATTGGTTTATACATTCCTCTTAGTCTCGACTTTAGGAATCATTTTTTTCGCTATCTTTTTTAGAGAACCCCCTAAAGTTCCAACTAAAAGGGTGAAATGATTTTTCATTATCTCAATTGAAGCAATGAGCCTCCAATATCGTAATATTGGGGCTCATTACTTCAACTAGTCCCCATGTTCGTCGAATGGATCTCGTAGTTGTTGAGAGGGTTGCCCAAAAGCAGTATATAAGGCATACCCAGTAAAACTTACTATTAAACCAGATATAGAGATGGCAATTAGGGTTGCTGTTTCCATTATTATATAATATCAAGACCACAATGGATCCGGATCTATAGGGTAAGATCCTTTATTTACAGCGGAATGGTATACAAAGTCAACAGATCTCAATGAATAAAAAATAGGATTTATGGCTACACAAACCGTTGAGGGTAGTTCTAGATCTGGTCCAAGACGAACTGTTGTAGGGGATTTATTGAAACCATTGAATTCAGAATATGGTAAAGTAGCTCCGGGATGGGGAACTACTCCTTTGATGGGTGTTGCAATGGCTCTATTTGCGGTATTTCTCTCTATTATTTTAGAGATTTATAATTCGTCCATTTTACTGGACGAAATTTCTATGAAGTAGATTCACAAGAACCAACTAACGAGCTTTTCAATAGAAAGTCAAGTTTTAGCATTTAGGTCTTTGATTTTTAGCCCATTCTCTTTTTATTTGGTAGTTCGACCGTGAAACTTCTTTGTTTCTGTATTTCCGGAATATGAGTGTGTGACTTGTTATAATTGATCCTATTGATAGTACAGAACATAAAATGGATCCGTCATCTTGATAGAGATGGCTTTACCCGTCAGATATTTTTTCTAGTATCTGGAGCACGGAATATAGAAAATAGATTCTAAAGTATTAGAACTATGATTCATACTTCATATTTATATTTAGACCTCGCAACCGGACTAAAAAAAATTGAAAGAGTCAGAAGAATAAATTTCGAAAAATAAATGGAACGGTTTTTATTCTTTTAAACTGCCGCCGCTTATCTTTATTTTGATCAAAGGACAAACGTTTCTTTGGATTTTTTTTCATTATATCTATTCAGTGAATAAGTGATGATCCAGCAGTTCTTACTCAGGGAATTTTTGGACTTCGATTAAAAAAGGTTTTTATTGAAAATCATCGTGGTTCTGGTATGAATCTGAGGTTTTTGAATTGATTCATAGGGTCTTAACAAGAAAATTCCTATCAATAATAATAATAAAACAACAGTAAAATAGCATTCCATACACAAATAAAAAAGAAATAAAATGAAGTAAATAATAGAATATTCAAGAGGCCTGTAAGGATCAAGAGAAAAGACGAGTGAGCCGACTTGAGATTTTGGCATTATAACCACAAAGAATAGCTTTCGGATTTCTATTTTTTTCTTATCTTCAAAGAAGATTGAAATCATAGGATTAAGTTAAGAAGTTTAAAACTTTCTATTACACATATCCGTTTTCCAAATAACCAGTATTTGAGTGTTTTTGTTTGAGCCGTACGAGATGAAATTCTCATCTACGGTTCTCAGGGGGGTCCCTTGGTTTACCTATCTCAATAAAGTCTATGATTGGTTCGAAGAACGTCTTGAGATTCAGGCGATTGCCGATGATATAACTAGTAAATACGTTCCTCCTCATGTCAATATATTTTATTGTTTAGGAGGAATTACACTTACTTGTTTTTTAGTCCAAGTAGCGACGGGGTTTGCTATGACTTTTTATTATCGTCCGACCGTGACTGAGGCTTTTGCCTCTGTTCAATATATAATGACTGAGGCTAACTTTGGTTGGTTAATCCGATCAGTTCATCGATGGTCGGCAAGTATGATGGTCTTAATGATGATCTTGCACGTATTTCGCGTGTATCTCACGGGTGGTTTTAAAAAACCTCGCGAATTGACTTGGGTTACGGGTGTAGTTTTGGGTGTATTGACTGCATCCTTTGGTGTAACCGGTTATTCCTTACCGTGGGACCAAATAGGTTATTGGGCAGTAAAAATTGTAACAGGTGTACCCGAAGCTATTCCTGTAATAGGATCGTCGGTGGTAGAGTTATTGCGCGGAAGCGCTAGTGTGGGACAATCCACCTTGACTCGTTTTTATAGTTTACATACTTTTGTATTACCTCTTCTTACTGCCGTATTCATGTTAATGCACTTTCCAATGATACGTAAGCAAGGCATTTCCGGTCCTTTATAGAAAATATGGATCATAGATATTTGTAATCAATCATTTCTCATTTTGGGGAGGAGCAATAGTATTTCATTGCTACAAATATGGATTATTTTT